GAAAATCACCCGTTTGATCGAGTATGCTACCAATAATTTTTTACCTCTTATTCTAGTGTGTGCTTCCGGAGGAGCACGGATGCAAGAAGGAAGTTTGAGTTTGATGCAAATGGCTAAAATATCTTCCGCTTTATATGATTATCAATCAAATAAAAAGTTATTCTATGTATCAATTCTTACATCCCCTACTACGGGGGGGGTTACTGCTAGTTTTGGTATGTTGGGGGATATCATTATTGCCGAACCCAATGCCTATATTGCATTTGCGGGTAAAAGAGTAATTGAACAAACCTTGAATAAGACAGTGCCTGAAGGTTCACAAGCGGCTGAATATTTATTCCATAAGGGCTTATTCGATTCAATTGTACCACGTAATCCTTTAAAAGGTGTTCTGAGTGAGTTATTTCAGCTCCACGCTTTTTTTCCCTTGAATCCAAATTCAATCAAATAGAGCAAAGTTGTTAGTTTATCAGAATCAAAGTAAAACCCTGAAAAATGGATTTTTCTTTGGTGACATAAGATTGAATTGTAGAAAGAATCATGCGGATAATTATTATTTTTTTTACCGATATTACTGCTTACTAATCAGTAAACCTCTATCAACAAGATAAAAAGCGAATTCTGCCTTCTGTGAAATTCTAATTAGGCGAGGCAAATAAAACGAATTTCATCTTCCTCTCTTGCGTATGTATATAGAATTCAAATATAGAAAATATAGATATAGAGTCTTACATCTTTTTACATCTCCCGATAATTCCATTTTTACTAAAAATCCCTGTTGTTGGATCAGATTCTAATAAATCTTTCGGGAATTTGTAATGGAATAAATTCTTTCTTTATTAATTAAAATTAGAAGACAAAAAATAACAATAGAAGAATAAAAATAAAAATAAAAAGTGTATTATCATACATATATTTCATTTATAAAGATGAATAAGTCCATTTATTTAGTTCTACATTTCTTGTACCTATATAGATATATATTCACTTAGATATACTTAGTATAATTATATAATATAAAAATTATAATTATTATAAGATATCTTTAGAATTAAGAATCTAACAATAACAGGTACAAATATTAAATTGAGGTCCCCATTCTATGACAACTTTCAATAACTTACCCTCTATTTTTGTGCCTTTAGTAGGCCTAGTATTTCCGGCAATTGCAATGGCTTCTTTATCTCTTTATGTTCAAAAAAATAAGATTTTTTAGATCTGATGAGACCAAATCTCATCTATTTTTTTTTTCATTTTCAAGACTTAGATAACACGGATATCTATTTAGTATAATATTGTATAACATGTAGATTCCTCCGAACACAAATGAAAAAGCTAGTATGCATGCGTAAACATGATATATGGGTAAATGAATTATAGCTATTTTCAAAAATAGATCGCGATCAGGCGGATGTATGAAATTAAAGTAAATGTATCTATATGTATGTATATATCTATAGGGGATCATATGAAGGAGATGTTCTTATTTTAGATCTAACTAATTATATGAATTAATCCTAAAGGTTCACATCAAAATAGTGCTAGCTAATGAGAGTTACTTCGGAAACAAAAAAAGTAAAGTTAAATTTTGGTTATTCTCTCAATTCCAATAAAATACAACTGGATCTAATATGTATGAGTTGGCAATCAGAATCTATATGGATAGAATTTATAGCGGGGTCTCGAAAAACAAGTAATTTCTGCTGGGCCTTTATACTTTTTTTAGGTTCATTAGGATTCTTATTGGTTGGAACTTCCAGTTATCTTGGTAGGAATTTGATATCTTTATTTCCGTCTCAGCAAATAATTTTTTTCCCACAAGGGATTGTGATGTCTTTCTATGGAATCGCGGGTCTCTTTATTAGTTCCTATTTGTGGTGCACAATTTTGTGGAATGTAGGTAGTGGTTATGATCGATTCGATAGAAAAGAAGGAATAGTGTGTATTTTTCGTTGGGGATTTCCTGGAAAAAATCGTCGCATCTTTTTACGATTCCTTATGAAAGATATTCAGTCCATCAGAATAGAAGTTAAAGAGGGTATTTATGCTCGTCGTGTCCTTTATATGGAAATCAGAGGCCAGGGGGCTATTCCTTTAACTCGTACTGATGAGAATTTGACTACACGAGAAATTGAGCAAAAAGCTGCCGAATTGGCCTATTTCTTGCGTGTACCAATTGAAGTATTTTGAAATGAACTGAATACTAAATGCTTTCGCAGCAGGAGGAAAAAAACTCAAGAATGTCTTTTTTTTCTATAGCATAACTTAACCGAAGTTTCTTCAGAATGCCCAGTCGAGCAAAAGCAGACGTATACGAGATAGTTCTAATAAGAACATAAAACGAAACTTTTTTCTTTTTGTCCGCAAAAATTGTTTTTTTTTATGCGTATGGAAATCCACTCAACCCCATTCAGTAACAAAACAAGTAACAAATCGAAATAATAGATTCATCTCATATATTAAAGCATTTCGGAATAAAGAATTTTTTTTTTTATTTTCAATATTTGGAATGGATACGTTAGACGTTAGATACAGATCGATTATATCTTGTAAATTATCTCTACTTTCATTTTTTCAATTGACCCTTCATCCTTTCTTTTGTGCTCCTTAATTTAATGACCAAACAATTGGATCTCTTTCTTATAAATAAAAAAACTTTTCTGTCTTTTTTTGCCACTCATTTTTTATCATCACAATATTTTTCATAAATTTCTTTCAATTATTTCTGTGTTATAGTATAGGTAGCAAACGTCTTTTTTTTTTCGACATATTTGATAGAAAGGGAGTTCTTTCGTCTCGAAATCCTAATAATATTCATTACTTGAAGTGGTTCTTTTGGGCATTCATCGAAAGAAGGGAATTGCTTCGAATTTGATCCTCGAAACAATATTTTTTTTTATTATTTCTTCATTCGAAGTGGATTCTTATTCTTAGTCTATTTCTGTATTCTTTATAGATTCAAAGACTAACCATTGAATCACAAATAAAAAAAAAAGAGAATAGATTCATAGGCTCGATACGTTATAGTTATATTATAATAGAACTCATGCTTGATAGAAATATTAGATTGCATAGGGTCAACAAATGAGGTAGGTTCATTAAGAATTCACAGATAAAAAATGGCAAAAAAGAAAGCATTCATTCCTCTTATATATCTTGCATCTATAGTATTTTTGCCCTGGTGGATCTCTCTCTCATGTAATAAAAGTCTGAAAACTTGGATTACTAATTGGTGGAATACTAGGCAATCCGAAACTTTTTTGAATGATATTCAAGAAAAGAGTCTTCTAGAAAAATTCATACAATTAGAGGAACTCTTCCTGTTGGATGAAATGATAAAGGAATACCCGGAAACCCGTTTACAAAAGCTTCGTATAGGAATCCACAAAGAAACGATCCAATTCATCAAGATGCACAATGAGGATCGTATCCATACAATTTTGCACTTCTCGACAAATATAATCTGTTTCATTATTCTAAGTAGTTATTCTATTCTGGGTAATGAAGAACTTCTTATTCTTAACTCTTGGGTTCAAGAATTCCTATATAATTTAAGCGACACAATCAAAGCTTTTTCGATTCTTTTATTAACTGATTTATGTATCGGATTCCATTCGCCTCACGGTTGGGAACTAATGATTGGTTATATTTACAAAGATTTTGGATTTGCTCATAACGATCAAATTATATCTGGTCTTGTTTCCACCTTTCCAGTCATTATAGATACAATTTTTAAATATTGGATCTTCCGTTATTTAAATCGTGTATCTCCATCACTTGTAGTGATTTATCATTCAATAAATGACTGAAAAATGATTCACTGACCCAATTCTAATGTTTCTTATTTTGTACATAAACAAAGCATTCAAAGTCGTATTTACTTTACTCTTTACTACCCATGGGGGGATTCCTCCTATATTCCAGTAAATTTATTTCAGTAAACGTAAATAGCAGAATTGTGGATAGGGAACTATACTAGCGACCTACCAAATTTTATTGTAGAAATTTTCGGGATCAATGATTGGACCATGCAAACTAGAAATACCTTTTCTTGGATAAAGGAAGAGATTACTCGATCCATTTCCGTATCACTCATGATATATATAATAACTTGGGCATCCATTTCAAATGCATATCCCATTTTTGCACAGCAGGGTTATGAAAATCCACGAGAAGCAACTGGGCGTATTGTATGTGCCAATTGCCATTTAGCTAATAAGCCCGTGGATATTGAGGTTCCACAAGCGGTACTTCCTGATACTGTATTTGAAGCAGTTGTTAGAATTCCTTATGATATGCAACTGAAACAAGTTCTTGCTAATGGTAAAAAGGGAGCTTTGAATGTGGGAGCTGTTCTTATTTTACCGGAGGGGTTTGAATTAGCCCCCCCCGATCGTATTTCGCCCGAGATGAAAGAAAAGATAGGCAATCTGTCTTTTCAGAGTTATCGCCCCACTAAAAAAAATATTCTTGTGATAGGTCCTGTTCCTGGTCAGAAATATAGTGAAATCACCTTTCCTATTCTTTCCCCAGACCCCGCTACTAATAAAGATGTTCACTTCTTAAAATATCCCATATACGTAGGCGGGAACAGGGGAAGGGGTCAGATTTATCCCGATGGGGGCAAAAGTAACAATACAGTTTATAATGCTACGGCAGCGGGTATAGTAAGCAAAATTCTACGAAAAGAAAAAGGGGGATACGAAATAACCATAGTGGATGCATTGGATGGACGTCAAGTGGTTGATATTATCCCTCCAGGACCAGAACTTCTTGTTTCAGAGGGCGAATCCATCAAACTCGATCAACCATTAACGAGTAATCCTAATGTGGGTGGATTTGGTCAGGGGGATGCAGAAATAGTACTTCAAGATCCATTACGTGTCCAAGGCCTTTTGTTCTTCTTGGCATCTGTTGTTTTGTCACAAATCTTTTTGGTTCTTAAAAAGAAACAGTTTGAGAAGGTTCAATTGTCCGAAATGAATTTCTAGCTCCGCGGA